AAAAAAGAAATGGTTAATGATACAATCAACCGATGAATTATTACTTCATTATTCCATCACTTAAGATCTATCCGAAAAACAAAAAAAGAACTAAGAACTCTGAATTGAAATAATAATATTACTGAATCATCAGAGCTACTTCGATATCTCGTTTTTAGTTCCTATCCGTGGAGTCTTTGTAAATCTATATGGTTCCAATTCTTCCATTTCTTTGTTCCGAACCATTCCATTCTTTCAATTCTTCGCTCTTTCTCTTCTATATGCATGCTTGACTTCATTTGTTTATTCATTCAATCCACAGTCACAGATAAAACGGAAGGGCTTGCATTGGAATCCGTCTAAATTCAGTGGGATGGGAAATAATATATATGGATAGCCCATATATAACTAGTGAATATCTAATATCACATATACATTGTTTCTTTAATAACGTAAACCATCCGTATCTTTTATTGAACTGGATTCTAGAATCATTCTTCGAAACATATACAGGGATTGGCTTAGAGCCCTTACATATACCCAGCTCGACCCCCCTTACTTTTTTTTAATTCTCTAATATCATACATTTTTTTTTGCTCCTATTCTAGATCGTATATACCGGTATGAGTTGGGATAAGCTTTTTTTTAAGACCATTTCGGAAGCTAGTCAATGATGACCCTCCATGGATTCACCTATATAAGCTGCGGCTAAAGTTGCAAAAATAAGAGCCTGAATCCCGCTTGTGAATAATCCAAGGAACATGACAGGTATAGGAACCACCGAAGGTACTAAAGAAACAAGAACAACAACTACTAATTCATCCGCTAATATATTCCCGAAAAGTCGAAAACTAAGTGATAAGGGTTTTGTGAAATCTTCTAGGATGTTAATTGGTAAAAGTATTGGAGTTGGTTGAATGTATTTACCGAAATAACCCAATCCTTTTTTGGTAAGACCCGCATAGAAATATGCCACTGACGTAGGTAAAGCTAAAGCAACAGTAGTATTTATATCATTCGTGGGTGCAGCTAACTCTCCATGCGGTAACTGTATGATTTTCCGGGGTAAAAGGGCACCTGACCAGTTAGAAACAAAAATAAATAGGAACATAGTTCCAATAAAGGGAACCCAAGGACCATATTCTTCTCCAATCTGAGTTTTGCTCAAGTCTCGAATGAATTCGAGGACATATTCGAAGAAATTCTGACCGTCGGTTGGAATGGTTTGTGGATTCCGAACAGCTATAGTGGCTGAACCTAATAAGATAGCAATTACAACCCAAGAAGTGATAAGTACTTGGGCATGGACTTGGAAACCCCCTATTTGCCAATAAAAATGTTGGCCTACTTCCACATCGGATATATCGTATAACACTTTTAGTGAGTTGATGGAACAGGGTAAAACATTCATATTGCCCTCTGACATAAATAGAACTTAAAAAGGAATTATTTTGATTCAGCCATCTCGTATCTCTTTCTCAACTCGTCTACTTTGAATCAATCGTATATTTCGGATCCCAAGTGATCACATAATATCCCCAGTGATTTTGATCTCTTTTTTGAGACTCAGGGATAGTAACCGATTCAATCAATTTATGGAGTTTCCAAAGTCATTGACTTATCCTATTATTAATCAACAATTTCTTATATAGCTAGAACCGCCCTCACAAATTGCGGATACTAATTTGTTAAGAATCAATCGGATTGAAGCTATAGCGTCATCGTTCGCTGGAATCGGAATATTTGCGAGATCCGGGTCACAATTTGTATCGATTAAACAAATTGTTGGAATCCCCAAAGTGAGACATTCTCGAAGAGCCGTATATTCTTCTTGCTGATCAACGATGATTACAATATCGGGTAACCCCGTCATATATTTGATCCCGCCCAGATAGGTTTGCAAGTGAGATAATTGCCTCTTCAACATTGCTACATCTCTTTTCGGGAGACAGTTGAGTTTCCCCGTATTTTGTTCCGATCTCAAGTTCCTGAACCTATGAAGTCTCATTTCTGTAGTGGACCAATTCGTTAACATACCACCGAGCCATTTTTTATTAACATAATGACACCGAGCCCTTATTGCAGCTGATGCTACTGAATTGGCTGCTTTATTTTTGGTACCAACTATTAAGAAGTGTTTTCCTATACTTGCTGCATCAAAAACTAAATCACAGGCTTCTGACAAAAAACGAGCAGTTCGAGTAAGATTTGTAATATGAATACCTTTACGCTTTGAAGAGATGTAAGGTGCCATTCTAGGATTCCATTTCCTAGTACCATGGCCAAAATGAACTCCTGCTTTCATCATCTCTTCAAAATTCATGTTCCAATATCTTCTTGTCATTTCTCCCCACATTTTCTCTCTTTTTTTTTTTATTTAAGAGGTACCTGAAATAAATAATTGTTCCGACGGAACCTTCTACCGGAGATTGACCGTTAATACCCAGTCCAAGTCATTAATTCCTTTCTATTCGTTATTTTATTATCTTTATTACCAAATCAAATGACCAGGACCCTATAG